TATTATATATTTAATATAAACAAAAAAATATTTAACATAAGTGAAAACCTGTTGTTAAAAAAATTAAATATTGGAGACGGTAAATGGCCTATTTTTTTTTTATTTTTTTTTTTTAAAAAAAGTCCGTTTTTTCACTTTTTTTTTTTTTCTWTTTATAGGTTAAACCCTAGTAAACCCTCATGGTAAAGTTAAAAATGGGTTAAAAAGTTCAATATACGACTTTTTATCTATAAAAATTAATGTATAATTGTATAAGTATATTTTAATTAATAATAATATACTATTAGTTAATATTTTTATTTAAATATTCATAAGAATCTATATATTAAATTAATAATTAACATTTTAATTATATAAGCTTATTATCTGAATTAAATGAAAGAGTTAGAGAGAAAGAATAATAAATATTTCGATATAAATAATAATTTTTATTTTTATAATTATATATAAATATATAAATAATTTATATTAATATAATTTATACTATATCACTATACCTTTAAATATATTATGTATTTATTATTAATATATTTATATATAATATCATATAGTAAATATATTATATATATATATACATTATAGTATAATAATAATATAAATGTTTTATATATATATATATTATTTATATTATTATTAATATAGTAAATCTTTAATGAAAAATAGACAAATTGATTGATTATTAAAGATTACTATTAAAATAAATTATCAAAAATCGATAAATATTATTAAATTATAATTAAAACTTTCAATTAATAATGTTTATTAAAAAAAAAAAAAATTACTTTGTTTTGATAATTTTAGTTAATTTTTATTAATAACTTAAAAATAAAATGAATAATATTAGATATTGTTATATTTAAGTATATTAATATTTAAATATTTTATTTAATAAAAAAAGACAATTATTAATAGGCTTAGCTGGAGTTTTAAATAGGAATTTACTTAATTTTTATTGTTAATCTAAATTTTAAATAAATAGTATATTATATTGATAATTTTAATTGTAATATTATTTAAATATTTAATTATTGATTTTTTTCATTTGATTTAAAGTTAATTTATAAGAATTATATAAAATTATTTAATTAATTTGAATAATATTGGGATTTTGCTTTTTATTGTTAATATTTTTTAATAATTATTCAAAGTCCAAAAAGTATATTGAATGTTTAGATTAAAATTTTTAAAATTTTAACATGAAATACTTCAAAATTCCATTATTTTTCAAATAATTTTTAAAAAATCTCTGAAAATCTCTGAAAATTTCTAAAAATTTTTAAAAATTTCCAGAATAATGAGTACGTGATTATGGGAGTTTTTAATAAGTTAATTAATTACATTGGTATTTTTTTTACTAGAATTTGGTAAGAATTTTGGTATATTGGAGAAAACAAAGTAGAGGGTTATTGAAGATTTTATAATAACGTCAAAAATTCCTGTTTTTTTTTTTATAAATTTTCTTTTTTTTTAGGGGTGTTTTTTCTTACTAATTTTTATTAACAAAAAAAGGGGGTCAAAAAATGGTATTATGATATTTTTTTATAAGTTAATTTTTCACTGCTAGAAAGTAGATTTGCCTACTAAAAATAATTAACAAAAAAATAGGCTTCATAATGAAAATGTGACTATTGAAAAATGGGTTGTTCATATTTTAAGTAAGGGGCTATTTTTGGGTATTTTATTTTTGTTATTTGGGTGAAATATTACTTAAAAAAATTTCAGGTTTTGTAAGTGAGAATGGGTTTTTATTTGCATAATAAATTATATTTTATATTATATTTATATGCCCGCGAGAAAATATAATTTCCAATATTTTGTTAATAATAATGTTTAATTTTATTTAAATAAGAAATATAGGCTATAGTATTACTAGGTTACCGTAAATTAAGTTCTAAATTAAAAGTTAAAAATACTTGTGATTAATGTATGTGGTTAAATTAAGCTATTGGGGAATAGAAAAGTTCAATTACATTAATATTAACTCAAGTTTTTAATTGATAAAAATAAAAATTGCTATTATTAATATTATTTGTTGGGGAATAAGTAATTTTAATTTAGTTAATTTGGAGATTTTTAAATTAAATATGATTATTATGGGGTAATATATTTATTTGTTGGGGAATGAATAAATTTATTTAAATAATTATATTTATATTAGAAATTATATTTGTCAGTTATGAGAGTTTTGATGTTATAGGGTTTAGTAAATTATGTGATTTTTTTTTTGATTAGTGTTTTTATTGGGGAATAGAAATATTATATTGATTTTTGATTATATAATTTATTAAGGCCTTGTGAGTAAATTGATCTTAAGTTTAAAATCTGTTATTTGTATAAAAAGTTTTATTCTAGCTTAAGTAATTGGTGTATAATTTATTTTACATGTAAATTTTTGTGATTTTAAATATAATTTTAAATAGATTATATCCATAATTTTTTTATTCGCAGTATTTAATTTTAGATATTAAAGGAATTTAGATTTAAGAATTTATAATAATATTAACAATATTTGTGCCAGCAGTTGCGGTTATACAAATAATATAATTGATTATTTTTAATTTGTAATTAAATGAGATTTAATAATAATATAAAATATAATTTATTAAGTGAAATTTTAAATTATATTTTAATTTATATATAAAATTTTGAAGTTATTAAATTTTATTAAAAACTAGGATTAGATACCCTATTATTAAAATGTAAATATTTAAAAATTTAATTATTAAAAGTTATTATCTAGAAAGTTAAAGATTTTGGCGGTATTTTAGTCTTTTCAGAGGAACCTGTTCTATAATTGATAATCCACGATTAGAATTACTTATTTTAAAAATTTGTATATCGTTGTAGTTGAATATTTTATAAGAATTTAAATATTCAAAATTTTTAATAAAGAAAATAAATCAAATCAAGGTGCAGTATATAAATAAGAAGTAATGGGTTACAATAAAGTAATTTTTGGAAGTATAGTTTAAAATTATATTTAAAATGGATTTGAATGTAATTTAGTTAATTTAAATTGAATGATTTTAGCTCTAAAATATGCACATATCGCCCGTCGCTCTCATTTAAAATTAGATAAGTCGTAACAAAGTAATTGTACTGGAAAGTGTATTTAGGTAGCAAATTAGAGCTCGATAAAAGTATTTTATTTACATTAAAAAGTTAATTGTGAAATTCAATTTAATTTGAATATATATGATTATTAAAACATTTTTAAATAAAATATTTTTTAGTTTTATTAAAATTTAAGAAAAAATTAATTATAATTATAGTAAATTAGTATAGTGATAGAAATGTATTTATATGTTTATAAGAATAATTTATTTTTAGTACCTTGGGTATCAGGGTTTATTAATTAAATTTTAAATAAGTTAAATTTCTCGATTTTAAAAGAGTGAATTATTTATAAATTTTATTGTTAAATAAATATTTATCATAAATAATTAGTAATGAAACGTTATTCGTTTTTAAATATATCTAGTTTTTAAAGAAAAAAATTTAATTTTATTTATAAAAATATATTAATTTAAATTATTAAATAAAATATTTTTTATAAATTATATTATTAGGGATTAGCTTAATAATAAAATTATTATAAATTATTATAATTTATTGATAAAATGTAGAATTAGAAATTTTCAACATATAGTTTGTTATAATTAATTATTTATTGATAAAAATTTATATAAATTTTAATTTTTTTTTATTTAAATATTTAATTTAATTTTAAAAATTAAAGTAATAATGATAAAATTAGTATAATTATTTGTATTAAATATTTATAAATTTAATGTTATAAAAAGGAACTCGGCAAATAAATTTTTCGCCTGTTTATTAAAAACATGTCTTTTTGATTATAATTTAAAGTCTAACCTGCCCAATGAGTAATTAAATGGCCGCAGTATTTTGACTGTGCAAAGGTAGCATAATCATTAGTTTCTTAATTAGAAGCTGGAATGAAAGGTTGAACGAAAAAATAACTGTCTCTTTATAAATTTTTTAGAATTTTATTTTTAAGTTAAAAAGCTTAAATATATTTAAAAGACGAGAAGACCCTATAGAGTTTTATATAAATTTTTATAATATAAATTATTTTTAATTTTAAAAATTTTATAATAGTTTATATTTAGTTGGGGTGATTGAAAAATTTAATAAACTTTTTTTTTATAAAAACATTTTTATATGATTTATTGATCCATTATTTATGATTAAAAGATTAAATTACCTTAGGGATAACAGCGTAATTTCTTTTTAGAGTTCAAATCGATAAAGAAGTTTGCGACCTCGATGTTGGATTAAAATATAGTTTTGGTGTAGAAGCTAAAATATTAGGTCTGTTCGACCTTTAAAATTTTACATGATCTGAGTTTAAACCGGTGTAAGCCAGGTTGGTTTCTATCTTTAAATAATTAAAATATTTTAGTACGAAAGGACCAAATATTTAAAAAATTTTTTAAATATTTGAATAATAATAATTGATTATTTTGGCAGATTAGTGCATTAAATTTAGAATTTAATTATGTAATAAAAAATTACAAATAATACTTGATTTTAAAAGATATAGTTTTAATGGTAGTGAGAAGTTTAATTTTAATTATTAGTGTTTTAGTAGGAGTCGCTTTTTTAACATTATTAGAGCGTAAGGTTTTAGGGTATATTCAAATTCGAAAAGGTCCTAATAAAGTAGGGTTAATAGGTATTTTACAACCTTTTAGAGATGCTATTAAGTTATTTTCTAAGGAAAGTGTTTATCCAATAATGTCTAATTATAATTTTTATTATTTTTCTCCAATTTTAAATTTGTTTTTAGCTTTAGTTTTATGAATGTGTATACCTTTTTTTAGTATTTTATATTCTTTTAATTTTGGGTTTTTATATTTTTTATGTGTATCAAGATTGAGAGTTTATACAATTATAATTGCTGGGTGGTCTTCTAATTCTAATTATTCTTTATTAGGAGGATTACGATCTGTTGCTCAAACTATTTCTTATGAAGTAAGGTTATCTTTAATTTTATTATCTTTTTTATTTATAATTTTAAGATTGAATTTAATTGATTTAATATTGTATCAAGAAAATTTATGATTTATTTTTTTATTTTTACCTTTATCTATAATTTGAGTAGTTTCTAGATTAGCTGAAACAAATCGAACTCCTTTTGATTTTGCAGAAGGTGAATCTGAATTAGTATCTGGATTTAATGTTGAATATAGAAGAGGAGGTTTTGCTTTAATTTTTTTAGCTGAATATGCTAGAATTTTGTTTATAAGTATATTATGTGTAATATTATTTTTAGGTGGTAATTATTTTAATTGGTTTTTTTATTTTAAATTAGCATTTATGTCATTTTTTTGAATTTGAGTTCGAGGTACATTACCTCGTTTCCGTTATGATAAATTAATGTACTTGGCATGGAAAAGTTTTCTTAGAGTATCATTAAATTATTTATTTTTTTATATAGGGTTAAAAATTTTTATTTTTGCCCTATTAATTTAGTTAATAAAATTTAGTAATTAATAAGTTATTAGAAGATTACTACTTCTTTTTTATATTTTCAAAATATACACTTATAGCAAGTTCAATAACTTATTTAAATATAAAATTATCTCAAATTTTTGCAGTTAAAGGGTTAATAATATAATATAGGAAATAAATAATTGTTAATAGTTGTCCAGTAATGATATAAGGATCTTCAACAGGTCGTGCACCAATTCATGTTAAAAGTAGTAGAATTGTTACAAGTGATCAAAATAAAAATTTATTAATTGGGTAAAAAGCAGTTCTTATTATTTTTTTTTTATTTGTAAAAGGTATAATTATAAGAATGGCAATTGATATAACTAATGCAATAACCCCTCCTAATTTATTAGGAATGGATCGTAAAATAGCATAAGCAAATAAAAAATATCATTCTGGTTGAATATGAATAGGTGTTACTAAAGGATTAGCTGGAATAAAATTATCAGGATCTCCTAAAAGATAAGGATTAATTAATGTTAATAATACTAATATTATAGTTATAATAATAAATCCAAATAGGTCTTTAAATGAAAAATAAGGATGAAAGGGAATTTTATCAATATTTCTATTTAATCCAAGAGGATTATTAGATCCTGTTTGGTGTAAAAATAGTAAATGAATTATTACTAAAGCTGCAACAATAAAAGGTAAAAGAAAATGTAATGTAAAAAATCGAGTTAAAGTAGCATTATCAACTGCAAAACCTCCTCATAATCACTGAACAATATCTATTCCTAAATAAGGGATGGCAGATAGTAGATTAGTAATAACTGTAGCACCTCAAAAAGATATTTGCCCTCAAGGAAGAACATACCCTAAAAAAGCAGTAGCTATAACAAGGAATAGGATAATTACACCAATTAATCATGTTATAATAAAATTATATGAGCCGTAATATATACCTCGTCCTACATGAGAATATAGACAAATAAAAAAAAATGATGCTCCATTAGCATGTAAAGTTCGAATAAATCATCCATAGTTAACATCACGGCAAATATGGGCAACTCTATTAAAAGCTAAGTTAATATTAGCGGTATAATGTATTGCTAAAAAAATTCCAGTAACAATTTGAATTATTAAACATAATCCTAATAATGATCCGAAATTTCATCAAGCAGAAATATTTGAAGGAGAGGGAAGGTCAATAAGAGAATTGTTTATAATTTTTAAAAGTGGTGATTTTAACCGAATAGGTGTTTTCATTAGAATTTTTGTCGTAAGGGGCCGGATTCAATTTTAGTAATTTTAACAACTGCAATTAAAGTAATAAATAAATAAATAATTATAAAAAACACTATTAATATTGAGGGGTAATTAAAAAATTTAATTAATGATATGTTTTTTATTAATAAAATATTTTCTTTATAAGAATATAATATATTAATTATAAAATTATCAAAACATATATAAATTATTATACATGTCATAACCAAAAAAAGAATAATTAATATAATTTTATTTGAATAGTTAAATATTTCATTTGAAGCAATTCTTGTTATATAAATAAATAATACTAATAATCCCCCAATTATAATTAAAAATAAAATATAAGAAAATCAAAAATTTATATTTAATATTCCTGTAATTATTGAAATAATGATAGTCTGTAATAATAAAGTTATACCCAATGTTATAGGGTGGTTTAAGAATAAAAAACAAGAAGATAGAATAAGTCTTATAAGTATAAAAAAAATATCAGAGAGTAGTTTAAAAAAAATTTTAATTTTGGAGATTAAAGATAGAAAGTTTTTTCTTTCTCTGAAGTTTTAAAAGAATATATCTTATTTTTGATTTACAAGACCAATATTTTAATTTAAATTATTAAAACTTAATTTAACAAATGATAATATTTTTTTCTTTTTTTATGTATTTTAGAGGGTTGTTAGTGTTTTGTATAAAACGTAAGCATTTATTATTAATATTATTAAGTTTGGAATTTATTATTTTATCTTTATATTTTAATTTATTTATTTATTTAAGGGATTTTAATTTTGAATTTTATTTTTCTATAATTTTTTTAACAATGAGAGTATGTGAAGGGGCTTTAGGGCTTTCTATTTTAGTTTCATTAATTCGAACACATGGTAATGATTATTTTCAAACTTTTAGAATATTATGATAAAATTTATTTTTATAATAATTTTTATAATGCCTTTAAGATTTTTAAAAAATAAGTTTTGATTAAATCAATATATTTATTTTATAATAAGATTTATTTTTATATTAAATATAAAGTTTAGTTGAATAGTTGAAAGAATTAGGTATAATTTTATATGTGATTTATTGAGTTATGTTATAATTTTGTTAAGATTTTGAATTTGTTCATTAATGATTTTAGCTAGTAGAAAAATTTTTAATATAAATAATTATTATAATTTATTTTTATTTATATTATCTTTATTAATATTTTCTTTATTAATAACTTTTTCTTCAAGTAATTTATTTATTTTTTATTTATTTTTTGAAATAAGATTAATTCCAACTTTAGTATTAATTATTGGTTGAGGGTATCAGCCTGAACGGATTCAAGCTGGGAGTTATTTATTATTTTATACTTTATTTGCTTCTTTACCTATAATATTATTTATGTTTTATTATAATAGTTTAAATTATTCATTAATATTTTTTATAATAGAAAAAAATATTAATAGATTAATATTTTTTATATTTATAAATTTAGTATTTTTAGTTAAAATGCCAATATACTTTGTTCATTTATGGTTACCTAAAGCCCATGTTGAAGCTCCTGTTTCAGGTTCTATGATTTTAGCTGGAGTTATACTAAAGTTAGGTGGTTATGGAATAATGCGAATAATTTTTATTTTTATATTTTTAAGAAATAGTTTCAATTATATTATTATTGTAATTGGTCTTATAGGTGGAGTTTTTGTTTCATTAATTTGTTTACGTCAAAGTGATATAAAGTCTTTAATTGCTTATTCTTCAGTAGCCCATATAGGGTTAGTATTAAGAGGGATTATAACAATAAATTATTGGGGCTTATGCGGTAGATTAAGAATAATGTTAGCTCATGGATTATGTTCATCTGGGTTATTTTGTTTAGCTAATATTTGTTATGAGCGATTACATAGACGTAGGTTATTTTTAAATAAAGGATTAATTAATTTAATGCCTAGCTTATCTTTATGGTGATTTTTATTATGTTCTTCAAATATAGCGGCTCCCCCTTCTTTAAATTTATTAGGAGAAATTATATTAATTAATAGCTTAATTAGTTGAAGTTATTATACAATATTATTTTTAATATTAACTTCATTTTTTAGTGCAGTTTATTCTTTATATTTATATGCATATACTCAACATGGTATAATTTATTCTGGTTTATATTCATTTTTTAATGGTAATTTACGTGAGTATTTATTATTAATATTGCATTGATTACCTTTAAATATATTAATTTTAAAAAGAGAGATATTTACTTTATGAATTTAAAATTTAAATAGTTTATATAAAATATTGATTTGTGGAATCAATGATGTGAAAATTTCACTTTAGATAATTTCAATTTGTATTATTTATTTTATTATATTTTTATTTTTTAGGGTAATAATATTTATATTAAGATTAATATTAATAATTTTAGATTTTAGAATTATTTTAGAGCTAAAATTATTAAGATTAAATAGAAGATCAATTTTAATAACTGTTTTAATTGATTGAATATCTTTATTATTTATAAGTTTTGTTTTATATATTTCTTCTATAGTAATTTATTATAGAAATGAATATATAATAGGAGATAATAATTTAAATCGTTTTATTTTATTAGTAGTAATATTTGTATTATCAATGATATTATTAATTATTAGTCCTAATTTAATTAGAATTTTATTAGGTTGAGATGGATTAGGCTTAGTGTCTTACTGTTTAGTAATTTATTATCAAAATATTAAATCTTATAATGCTGGCATATTAACTGCTTTAACTAATCGTATTGGAGATGTTGCACTATTATTAAGAATTGCTTGAATATTAAATTATGGGAGATGAAATTATATTTTTTATTTAGATTTTATAAAAAATGATTTTTCTATACAATTAATTTCATTTTTAGTAGTTTTAGCTGCTATAACAAAAAGTGCTCAAATCCCTTTTTCTTCTTGATTACCTGCTGCTATAGCTGCTCCTACCCCTGTTTCTTCTTTAGTTCATTCATCTACTTTAGTGACCGCAGGTGTTTATTTATTAATTCGATTTAATTATTCTTTAAGAATAAATTTAATAATAATTTTATTATTTATTGGAACAATAACTATATTTATAGCTGGATTAGGTGCAAATTTTGAATTTGATTTAAAAAAAATTATTGCACTATCTACATTAAGACAATTAGGTTTAATAATGAGAATTTTAGCATTAGGAGAATATAAATTAAGATTTTTTCATTTATTAAGTCATGCTTTATTTAAGGCTACTTTGTTTATATGTGCTGGTTGTATTATTCATAACTTAAATAATTGTCAAGATATTCGTTATATGGGAGGATTAGTTAATCAAATACCTTTAACTTGTTGTTTTTTTAATATTTCTAATTTATCTTTATGTGGTATTCCTTTTTTATCAGGGTTTTATTCTAAGGATTTAATTTTAGAAGTTTTATCAATAAATTATTTGAATATTTTTATTTATTTAATTTATTTTTTTTCGACAGGATTAACTGTAAGGTATAGTTTTCGTTTAGTTTATTATTCAATAATTGGAAATTTTAATTTTTTATCATTAAATTGTTTAAGAGATCACGGTAAAATTATATTAAAAGGTATGGGAGGGTTGATTTTTTTTGTAATTATGGGAGGTAGAATATTAATATGATTAATATTTCCTACTCCTTATTTTATTTGTTTGCCTTTAATTATAAAAATAATAGCCTTAATTGTTACTTTTATTGGTATATTTTTAGGTTTTGAATTTTCAATATTTTATTTATCTTATAATTTAAAATCATTAAAATGATTAAAGACAAGTTTATTTTTTTCTTCTATATGAAATATACCTATATTATCTACTTTTGGGGTAAATTATTATTTTACAAATATTGGAAAAAAGTTAAATTTAAATATTGATCAAGGATGGTCAGAATACTTTGGCAGTCAAAAAATTTATTTAAATATAAAAAATATGTCTATATTTAGACAATTTATCTTTTATAATAATTTAAAAATTTTTTTTTTATTGATAATTATATATATTATTTTTTTAACGTTTATGTATTTTTACTTAAATAGCTTATATTTAGAGCATAATATTGAAGATATTAAGGAAATAGTTTTATTTTTAAGTAATTTTGTATTTATAAAGATCAGTTTCTTAATTTTACAATGAAAATGTAATGTTTTTATAAACTATATAAATATGAAAGAAATATCAACGAAATTTCATCGCTAAAAAGTTAAGTTAGAAGCTTACTTTTGTATACCCTATTTCTTTAATTGGAGTTTAACTCAATAAAATTATTAACAGTAATTTACCTCTATTTTGGTTTCAATTAAAAATAAGGGTATATTAATACCAAAATTTTAGGTCGAAACTAAATACAAAGTTTTGTTTCTTATTTTAAGATAAATTGGTAGTGTCCAATACTTTTTAAATGCAAATTAAATGTTATTATTAACTATTATCCTATTTAAATTGATCAATTTAAGGCTCCTTGATTTCATTCATGATATAGTCCTAATAATAAAATTAATAAAAAAAATCTTAATCTTATGAAATAAATTCTTAATCTAGAAATTTTCATAATTAAGATAAAAGGAATTAATAATGTAATTTCAACATCAAAAATTAAAAAAATTACTGCAATTAAAAAAAATTGTAATGAAAAAGGTATTCGAGCTGAACTTTTAGGGTCAAATCCACATTCAAATGGTCTTCTTTTTTCTCGATCTATAAAAGTTTTTTTTGAGATAATACTAGCTAAAATTATAGTAATGGTAGAAATTAATAAAATTATTATTCTAATTTTTAAAATTGCAAAAATTATTTATACTAAAAATAATTAGGTCCTTTGATTGGAAGTCAAATATATTGTTTGTATACTATATAAATAATTTAACTACCTCATCAATAAATAGAGATATATAAAAATAATCATACAACATCAACAAAATGTCAATATCAAGCTGCGGCTTCAAATCCAAAGTGATGGATTGATGAAAAATGGTTATTTAAGTGTCGAATTAAACAAACTAATAAAAAGGTAGTTCCAATAATTACATGAATTCCGTGAAATCCGGTTGCTATATAGAAAGAAGATCCATAAATAGCATCAGAAATAGTAAAAGGTGCTTCTATGTATTCATACCCTTGTAAAATTCTAAAGTAAATACCTAAAATAACTGTAAGTAATAATCCTTGAGTTGTTTGATTAAAATTATTTTCTATTAAACTGTGATGAGCTCAAGTTACAGTTAACCCAGATGTTAGTAAAATTAATGTATTTAATAAAGGAATTTGTATAGGATTAAAAGTTTCAATACCTTTTGGGGGTCAAATTATCCCTAATTCAATAGTAGGAGATAAACTTCTATGAAAAAATCCTCAGAAAAATGAAATAAAAAAGAATACTTCAGAAGTAATAAATAAGATTATTCCTCATCGTAAACCCATAGTCACCGTATAAGTATGAAGGCCTTGAAAAGTTCCTTCTCGTGAAATATCTCGTCATCATTGATATATAATTAGAATCGTAATTAAAGATCCTAATATAAATAAAGAGTTATTAAATATGTGGAATCACTTAATAATTCCAATTATAGTAATTATAGCGCCAAATGCCCCTATTAAAGGTCAGGGACTAACATCAACTAAATGAAAAGGGTGATTTTTATGTGAGTGCATTAGATTACTTCCCTAGAATATAAAGTTCTTAAAACAGCAAATACATAAGATTGAATAATTGAAACTGCTCTTTCTAATACTAATAATAATAATTGGGCAAAAATTAAAATATTAATTATTACTAATCTTATTGATGGTCCAGTATTTCCTAATAATGTTAAAAGTAAATGCCCAGCAATTATATTAGCAGCTAATCGAACTGCCAATGTGCCAGGACGAATAATATTTCTAATTGATTCAATTAATACTATAAAAGGTATTAATACTGGCGGGGTTCCTTGTGGTACTAAATGAGCAAATATGTGAATAGTGTTATTAAATCAACCATAAATTATAAATCTTAATCATAAAGGTAATGCAAGAGCTAAGGTTATAATTAAATGACTTGAACTTGTAAAAATATAAGGGAATAATCCTAAAAAATTATTAAAGAGAATTATTGAAAAAAGAGAGATAAAGATTAAAGTTCTTCCTTTAAATTTTGTTCCTAATAAAACTTTAAATTCGTTATGTAAAATTATAATTATTTTTACTCATAAGAAATTTCATCGAGAAGGGATTAATCAATATATTGATGGAATAAATAAAATTCCAATAAAAGTTCTAATTCAATTTAATGATAAAAAAATTGTTCTTGGGTCAAAAGATCTAAATAAATTTGTTATCATTTTCAATTAATATTAAAAATTTTAGGGTTTTTATTGGCGGTAGTTTTATTTCTATATATAAAAGAGAAATAATTTAAAGAATTAAATAATAAAAAAATAGTAATTATAAAGATAAATAAAGTTAGTCAATTTATAGGTGCTATTTGAGGCAATAAAAATTATCAAAAAGCAATTAATAATTTTAGTTTGACAAACTAATGTTATATTTTTAACTAAATTTTTAAAAGAAAGGTCATTAGAAGTAGGTGTGAATTTACTATAGGGTGGTTTAAGAGACCATTGCTTACTTTCAGCCACCTAATGTTTAAATTTCTCTTATTTTATTAATTCATTTAATAAAATATTTTGGAGAAATTCTTTCTAATACAATAGGTATGAAACTATGGTTTGCGCCACAAATTTCTGAACATTGACCGAAAAAAATTCCTGTTCGATTAATAAAGAAATTAGTTTGATTTAGACGGCCGGGGGTAGCATCAATTTTAACTCTTAATGATGGAATTGTTCAAGAATGTAAAACATCAGCTGCTGTTACTAGTATTCGAATTTGAGAATTGAATGGTACAGCAATACGATTATCTACATCTAATAATCGAAAGTTAAATTTATTAAGTTCGTTTGTTGGAATTATGTAAGAATCAAATTCAATATTTTTAAAATCTGTATATTCATAAGACCAGTATCATTGATGGCCAATGGTTTTAATAGTAATAAGAGGATTATTAATTTCATCTAGTAAGTATAGTAGTCGTAATGAAGGTAAAGCAATAAAAATTAAAGTGATTGCTGGTAGAATAGTTCAAATTAATTCAATTATTTGTCCTTCAAGTAAATATCGATAGTTATATTTATTGAAAAATAATCTTCCTATAATATAACCTACTAATACTGTAATTATTAACAAAATCATTAAAGTGTGGTCATGGAAGAATATTAGTTGCTCTATTAATGGTGAAGCACTATCTTGTGTAGTTAAAGTTTTTCATGTTGCCATTTTTTCTAAAAAAAGCATAAACTTTATATACGGGGCTTAAATCCATTGCACTAATCTGCCATATTAGAAATTAGATAATATGGGCAATTCTGAATAGGAATGTTCAGCGGGAGGTATAGATTGAAGTCATTCAATTGATGAAGTTAAATTTATTGGAGAAAGTCTTTTTCGTATTGATGAAAATCTTTCTCACAGAATAAATAGTAAAAAGATAATTCTCACTAGTGAGATTAATCTTCCAATAGATGAAATAACATTTCAAGTTGTATAAGCATCAGGATAGTCTGAATATCGTCGAGGTATTCCAGCTAAACCAAGAAAATGTTGAGGGAAAAAAGTTAAATTTACCCCTAAAAATATTGTTAAAAATTGAATTTTTAAGAATTTTTCATTTAGTGTTAATCCTGTAAATAGTGGGAATCATTGGATTAGTCCTGCTATAATTGCAAATACAGCTCCTATTGAAAGTACATAATGAAAATGAGCTACTACATAATAAGTATCATGTAAAATAATATCAATTGATGAATTAGCTAAAATTACTCCAGTTAGTCCACCAACTGTAAATAAAAATACAAATCCTAAAGCCCATAATATTGAGGGAGAATAATTAATTTGTGTTCCATGTAATGTTGCTAATCAGCTAAAAATTTTAATTCCTGTAGGTACAGCAATAATTATTGTAGCCGAGGTGAAATATGCTCGAGTATCTACATCTATTCCAACTGTAAATATGTGATGAGCTCAAACTACGAATCCTAATAATCCAATTGCTATTATTGCATAAATTATACCTAATGTTCCAAAAGTCTCTTTTTTACCTCTTTCTTGGCTAATAATATGGGAAATTATTCCAAATCCTGGTAAAATTAAAATATAAACTTCAGGGTGTCCAAAAAATCAGAATAAATGCTGGTATAGAATAGGGTCTCCTCCACCAGCTGGGTCAAAAAATGAAGTATTTAAATTTCGATCTGTTAAAAGTATTGTGATGGCTCCGGCTAATACAGGTAATGAAAGTAGCAGAAGTAAAGCAGTAATAGCTACTGATCATACAAATAATGGTATACGATCAAAAGATATTCCTGAGGTTCGTATGTTAATAATGGTAGAAATAAAATTTACAGCTCCTAAAATAGATGAAATACCTGCTAAATGAAGACTGAAGATTGCTAAATCTACAGAAGATCCTCCATGAGCGATATTTGAGGATAAGGGGGGATAAACAGTTCAACCTGTTCCTGCTCCTCTTTCAACTATTCTTCTCATTAAAAGTAAAGTAAGAGAAGGGGGTAATAGCCAAAATCTTATATTGTTTATTCGAGGAAAAGCTATATCTGGGGCTCCGAGTATTAAGGGAATTAATCAATTTCCGAACCCACCAATTACAATTGGCATAACTATAAAAAAAATTATTACAAAAGCATGTGCAGTTACAATTACATTATAAATTTGGTCATCCCCAATTAGTGATCCGGGGTTACCTAATTCAGCTCGAATAAGTAATCTTAATGAAGTTCCAACTATTCCGGCTCAAGCACCAAAAATAAAATATAAGGTTCCAATGTCCTTATGGTTTGTTGAAAATAATCATTTATTCGTTGAAATGGCTGAGCATTAAGCGGTAAATTGTAAATTTACACACGAATAAATAAAATTCTTTCATCAAAACAATAGTAATTGGTCTTATAGTCAAATCAATGATTTTAAATTGCAAATTTAAAGGTGGCTTTAAGCCCTAAGGCTTAAAGAGGGATTATTCTTTATTTGAAGTTTTGAAGACTACGAGTTTAATTTTTAACTTAAATCCTTAAATGAAGTTGAAGGTTAAGCTAAAAAAGATAAGGCTTAAAAGAGAAATTAAATTAATAAAAATTAAGAATGATGTTTTATAGTTTGGTGAATTATAGTATTTAATTTCTACATTATTTAAGATTACAATATTAAAAATTAAGCGAGTGTAATAAAATAAGGTTAGTAAAGTTATTATAACCATAATTAAAACTAAAAGAGTTCAATTTATAGATATTATGAATTGAATTGTTAATCATTTTGGGAAAAATCCTAGAAAGGGGGGGAGACCTCCTAAGGATAAGAAATTGAATGAAAACAAGAATTTTAATGTAAAATTATTATTTATAGAAATTAATAATTGATTATAATAGAAAATATTAAATAATTTAAATATGATTAAGATATTAAAAGTTATGATAATATAAATAATAAAATAGTATAATCAAATTGTTTCTGAAAATATTATAGCACCAATTATTCAAGCTATGTGGTTGATTGATGAATAAGCTAAAATTTTTCGTAATCTAGTTTGATTTAGACCTATAATACCTCTAATTAATATACTAAGAATAATTACAATTATAAAAAAATATTGAACATTTAAATTATATATGACTAAAACTATGGGGGTAATTTTTTGTCATGTTAATAAAATAAAACAATTTAATCAATTTAATCCTTCGATTACTTCGGGGAATCAAAAATGGAACGGGGATATTCCTATTTTTGTAAGTAACGCTGAATTAAATATAATTATCATTGGGTTTTCAATATTTTTTATAATTATAAAATTTTTTGATATAATAATTAAGGCAAAAAGTAAAATAATCGAGGCTAAGGCTTGAGTAAGGAAGTATTTTAATGATCTTTCTGAGGAAAAAGAATTATTTTTTTCTTGAATTAGGGGAATAAATGCAAGTAAATTAATTTCTAGTCCTAATCATATTCCTATTCATGAATTTGAAGAAATTGAGATGAGTCTTCCAGTTATTAGAATTATTATGAAAAATATTTTATAATGATAAAAAATTAAAAAGAAAAGGAGTAGAACCTTTATAAGTGGGGTATGAACCCAATAGCTTAATTAGCTTATCTTTTTTATGTTTTAGTATATGATGTACAAAAGTTTTTGATACTTTAAGAAATAGTTTAATTCTATTAAATATAAATTTAACAAGAGTAAAAAAATATTTACATAATTTATTCTATCAAAATAATCCTTTAATCAGGCATCTTGT